AACTTATTGCTTCGTATTGTCGAGATCCCAAGAAACAGTCACTATATGACTGAATGACTGAATCAATCATATAGTTGTAACAACTGAAATTTTCATAAAAAACAAATCTGATTATGGATTTTGAAGAAAAAAAAATAAAGGGATGCGGATAAATGGAAAGGTGATAGAAAGAGAGAACAAAAATATCAATGATAGATGATTCCAATATGTATGGTCTATGAATCACCTCATAAAAGGCAGTGTGATAAAGCATTAATATTGATATATTAATATATATAATAATACAAATAATAAAGTATAATATAAATAATAAAGAGCCCTGGGTTAATAGAAACTGAGGAGATTGACTCGGGAACCAATTTTGTTGGGAGCTCCGTTGCAGAGTTCAGGCCTAACCATTAATAGAGAAGCTATAGGAACGACGAAACCTGTGACTATATAAGATTCAACTATTAAAATATAAATAAAATAGAAAAGAAAAATGAATCCTAATGATTCATCGGGCGGGATGGCGGAACGAACCAAGAACAAATTGATTTACTCTGAGAGGTCATGGATTGATCCTACGAATGAAGCAGGAAAGAGTCAATATCCGCCCGCGAAACCCTTATTTATTTATTGTATTACAATACAATATTGTCTTGACTCGATAAGAGTAAAATAAAAAAAAATAGGGATTCGTTATAAAAAATAAGCATTATCTTTATCTATAAATATCCACATCTAGCCATATATGGAGCTTCCTATGTAATAAATGAAATATCAATAAATCCCATTACTTAGTTTAGTGTACTAATTATTAAATGGATGTGTATCCGTATCGAATCTTTTCATTCGCGAGGAGCTGGATGAGAGGAAACTCTCATGTCCGGTTCTGTAGTAGAGGTGGGATTAAGAAAAAACCATCAACTATAACCCTAAAAGAACTAGATTTCGTAAGCACCATAGAGGAAGAATGAAGGGAATATCTTGTCGGGGCAATCATATTTGTTTCGGCAGATACGCTCTTCAGGCACTTGAACCCGCTTGGATCACAGCTAGACAAATAGAAGCAGGGCGAAGAGCAATGGCACCATATGCGCGTCGTGGTGGAAAAATATGGATACGTATATTTCCAGACAAACCTGTTACAATAAGACCCACGGAAACACGTATGGGTTCGGGGAAAGGATCTCCCGAATATTGGGTATCCGTTGTTAAACCAGGCCGAATACTTTATGAAATGGGTGGAGTATCAGAAACTGTAGCCAGAGCAGCTATTGAGATAGCTGCGTGCAAAATGCCTATACGAACTCAATTTATTATTTCAGGATAGGGATATAGAACTAAAGATAAACAAAAGGGGTATTGAGGATGAAAAAACAACCGCGGGTTTATTTATTTCTAGACAAACACTATTTCTTTTTTTCCTCATTCTTTGCATTGAAATAACAGATTCAAATAAAAATGATATGATTCAACCTCAGACCCTTTTGAATGTAGCAGATAACAGCGGAGCTCGAGAATTGATGTGTATTCGAATCATAGGAGCCGGTAATCATCGATATGCTCATATTGGTGACGTTATTGTTGCTGTAATCAAAGAAGCAGTGCCCAATATGCCTCTAGAAAGATCAGAAGTAATTAGAGCTGTAATTGTACGTACATGTAAAGAACTCAAACGTGACAACGGTATGATAATACGATATGATGACAATGCTGCGGTTGTCATTGATCAAGAAGGAAATCCAAAAGGAACTCGAGTTTTTGGCGCGATTGCTCGGGAATTGAGACAGTTGAATTTTACTAAAATAGTTTCATTAGCTCCTGAAGTATTATAAATACTAGTAGATGAAACTATGATATAGTTATAGTAGGATATCTGAAATGGATTAAATTAGTAGATTGTGTTTCACGCATATACTTTTAATAATTGAAATTGAATAATTCAAAATAAAAAAACATGTTGATTATATCAAAATTAAGAAGCACCAATAATTAGAATTCGTCATGGGCAGAGACGCTATTGCTGATATAATAACTTCTATAAGAAATGCTGACATGAGTAAAAATGGAACGGTTCGAATAGCATCCACTAATATCACCGAAAACATTGTTAAAATACTCCTACGAGAAGGTTTTATTGAAAACGTTCGGAAACATCAGGAAAGTAACAAAGATTTCTTGGTTTCAACCTTGCGCCATAGAAAGACTAGGAAAGGAATATATAGAACTATTTTAAAACGTATCAGTCGACCTGGTCTACGAATCTATTCCAACTATCAAAAAATTCCTAAGATTTTAGGTGGAATGGGAATTGTAATTCTTTCCACTTCTCGAGGCATAATGACAGATCGAGAAGCTAGACTAGAAAAAATTGGAGGAGAAATTTTGTGCTATATATGGTAATCTTCCTCCGGTATCCTAATTTGATCTCTAACTTCCAATTTGTGAAATAGAGAGGAAAAGTAAGTTATATAACTCTTCCTCCATTAGTTGATGATATTTCAAGGGGTTACCTGGATGAAAGAACAAAAATGGATTCATGAAGGTTTAATTACTGAATCACTTCCCAACGTCCCGGGTCCATTTAGATAATGAAGATCTAATTCTAGGTTATATTTCAGGGAGGATCCGACCAAGTTTGATACGGATACTGCCGGGAGATAGAGTCAAAATAAAAATAAGTCGGTATGATTCAACTAGAGGACGTATAATTTATAGACTCCGCAACAAAGATTCGAGCGATTAGATGATTTTTGAAAACATTCCTTTGGTGAGAGATACAACTCGAAGCTAAAAAATGAAATACAAGAGACTTATTTTCTTCCAAGGAATAGATTCCAAATTGAGGTAAGGAGTGATAAATATGAAAATAAGAGCTTCCGTTCGTAAAATTTGTGAAAAATGTCGACTGATCCGTAGGCGCGGACGAATTAGAGTGATTTGTTCCAATCCGAGACATAAACAGAGACAAGGATAATCTTTCTTTTATAAAATTTCTCAAAGAAGGGCCATGTAAAAATAAAGGATCTGTTTTAACATGAAATGGATATTTCCGTATCTTTCTGTATATTTCTGATTCATATTTATGAGATGAAAAAATATGGCAAAACCTATACCAAAAATTGGTTCGCGTAGGAATGGACGTATTGGTTCACGTAAGAATGGACGTAGAATACCAAAAGGGGTTATTCATGTTCAAGCGAGTTTCAACAATACTATTGTAACTGTTACAGATGTACGAGGTCGGGTGGTTTCTTGGGCCTCCGCCGGTACTTCTGGATTCAAAGGCACAAGAAGAAAGACACCCTATGCTGCTCAAGCCGCCGCCTCAAATGCTATTCGTACTGTAGTTGATCAGGGTATGCAACGAGCAGAAGTTATGATAAAGGGTCCCGGTCTCGGAAGAGACGCAGCATTACGGGCCATTCGTAGAAGTGGTATACTATTAAGTTTCGTACGTGATGTAACACCTATGCCACATAATGGATGTCGACCTCCTAAAAAAAGACGTGTGTAAAAATAAGAATTAAACGGATTACAAGAGAAATAAATGATTCAATGATCTGATCAAATAATAATATTTAGTATGGTTCGAGAGGAAATAGCAGGATCCACTCGAACACTACAGTGGAAATGTGTTGAATCAAGAGTAGACAGTAAGCGTCTTTATTATGGTCGTTTCATTCTGTCCCCGCTCATGAAAGGTCAAGCCGATACCATAGGTATTGCCATGCGAAGGGCTCTACTTGGAGAAATAGAAGGAACATGTATCACACGTGCAAAATCTGAGAGGGTGCCGCATGAATATTCTACGATAGTAGGTATTGAGGAATCCGTACATGAAATTTTAATAAATTTGAAAGAAATTGTATTGAGAAGTAATCTGTATGGAGTTAGAGACGCATCCATTTGCGTCAGGGGTCCTAGATACGTAACCGCTCAAGATATCATCTCACCACCTTCCGTGGAAATAGTTGACACAACACAGCATATAGCTAACCTGACGAAACCAATTGATTTGCGTATTGGATTACAAATCAAGAGAGATCGCGGATACCGTATGAACCCCACAAATAACTCTCAAGACGGAAGTTATCCTATAGATGCTGTATCCATGCCTGTTCGAAATGCAAATCATAGTATTCATTCTTATGGGAATGGAAATGAAAAACAAGAAATCCTTTTTCTAGAAATATGGACGAATGGAAGTTTAACTCCTAAGGAAGCACTTTATGAAGCTTCTCGTAATTTGATTGATTTATTTATTCCCTTTCTACATGCGGAGGAAGGGGACATTCATTTCGAGGAAAATAAAAACAGGTTTACTCTACCCCTTTTTACCTTTCAAAATAGATTAACTAATCTAAAGAGAAACAAAAAAGGAATTCCGTTGAAATGTATTTTTATTGACCAATCAGAACTGCCCCCCAGGACCTATAATTGTCTCAAAAGGTCCAATATACATACATTGTTGGACCTTTTGAGTAACAGTCAAGAAGATCTTATGGGAATTGAATATTTTCGCACAGAAGATGTAAAACAGATATTGGACACTCTACAGAAGCATTTCGCAATCAATTTACCTAAGAATAAGTTTTCATTTGAAATCTATTAGAATTTTTTCATATTCTTTTTATTCATTTTATTAAAGAAAAAACTTCATTTTTTATCTTCGGCACACGATCCGTATTTTCGCAGAATAGATCATAATAAAATTCATGTATCTAGGGAGGATTCACTTTAGAAGCGACTATTCCCTAGATACCTACACGTGGTATTTCACGATTGAATCAATTTGAAAAAGACCTAAAGTTAGAGATTTATCAATAGGTAATGTTGCTCCAATACCTAACCAAAGAGCTACTGCGGTACCGATCAAAAAGACTGTTGTAGCTACTGGACGACGAAATGGATTTTGGAATTTATTAACATTCTCCAAAAAAGGTACTGTCAATAATCCTGCTGGTACTGAAACCATTAAAAGAACACCCAATAACTTATTGGGTACTGTGCGG